AATAGATGCTCGAGTTATTACATATATCATGATCGATACATAAATGGATCGAGTCATCTGTTCTTTTACCCAAGAAAAAGTATTTCTATTTTGCATGGTCCAATCATTGATCCCCGGAATTTCTACAATAAATTCGATAGGTAGCTAGTAGAATTCCCTATCCACAAGTTTGCTATTGTATTGATTGTACTGAAAGAATTGTACTGGTGGAATATAGTATGAATACCTTGAATTGAAAAGGTAGAAGTATAAAGAATAAAGAATAAGTAAAATTAAAAATGATTTCTTTATACATGAAGAAAGATTCTGATTTGATTGATATCAAAAGATCTAATGAATTATTCATTCATTGAATGATAAATTACTACAAGCGAAGGAGATACACGATTTAAAAAATGGAAGATCCAATATTTCACAATTGTATCTAGAATCACTGGAAAAGTGGAAACAAGACCAGATATAATCTGATCATTCTGAGCCAATCCAAAATCGTTGTAGATCGAACCAATCATTAGTTCCCAACCATGGGTCGAGTGAAATCCGATCCATAAATCAGTAACTAAAAGAATCGAAAAAGCTTTGATTGTATCACTTAAGTTATAGATAAATTCCTGAATCCAAGAATTTATAATGAAAAGTTCTTCATTGCCCAGAAAAAAATAACCACTTAGAATAGCGAAACAGATTAGATTTGTAGAGAAATGCAAAATGATATGGAAATGAGATTCATTGTGTCTTTGGACCAATTGTATTGTTTCCTTGTGCATTCCTATACGAAACCTTTGCATATGTGTCTCCGAGTACTCCTTTATTATCTCGTCCAACAGGAATAGTTCTTCTAATTCCATAAATTTTTCTAGAACATTTTTCTCTTGAATATCATTCAAAAGGATTTCGGATTGCCTGGTATTCCACCAATGAAGAACCCAAGTTTCTAGACATTTCTTAAATGAGAGAGAAACCCACCAGGGCAAAAAGAGTATAGACACAAGATATGGGAGGGAAGCCAATGCTTTCTTTTTTTTCATTCTGTATCCGTGATGTGAATTGTTAATGAACCTGTTTCATTCGTCGATTCTATACTGAGATTTCTATGAAGCACGAATTATATAGCCTATAACTCTAACAAGAACAAGGTATCGAACCTATGGTTCTTTTCCTATTTTTGTTTTTGTGTAAGAATTGAGTCTTTGGATCTAGAATAATATAGAATAGAACATAAAGGGCCCTTTTTTAATGAAAAAAAAATAAGTAAATATTCTTTCCATATTCCAGAGATCTCAATTAGGCAAATTGTAACCGATTTCCTCTTCATCTTTCGATGAAGACTCGAAAACCCATTTGAACTAACGCATAGAATTTGGATTTAAAGACGAACCCTACCAGATCCTTTCATTATTTTATTTCTATTTTGAATTCGAAAGATTTCACTGTCTAACCACAGCGCGGGGATAGGGTATCAATTCAAAGGCCTAAAAAGAGGAATTATGTTTTACGAAAAGAAAAGACATGTTAGGATATTTGATGAATCTATACTTATTAGACTTTTTTACTAGTAGAAAGATAAAGAGTGAAGCTGGACGCCCTGTGTATGCGTATACAAAAGAGTTTTTGTGTACAAATAGTTTCTATTCTCTCTATTCTCCTTAATATATTTCATTTGATTAGTTTTCTATTAGATTTTATTAGTCCATATACGTCCTCCTGCTTTTGAGATGTATTAAGTTCCTTCTCTCATGCTGAGATTTCTTCTTCAGTTCATTTCAAAATACTTCAATGGGTACGCGCAAGAAATAGGCCAATTCGGCAGCTTTTTGTTCAATTTCTCGTGGAGTCAAATTCTCATCAGTACGGGTCAAGGGAATGGCTCCTTGACCCCTGATTTCCATATAAAGGACACGACGAGGAAAAAGACCCTCTTTCACCTCCATTCTGATTGATTGGATATCTTTCAGAAAGAAACGAAGGAAGATGCGACGATTTCTTCCAGGAAACCCCCAACGAAAAAGGGACATTATCCCTTCTTTTCTATCAAATAGGTCATAACCACTACCTACATTCCATGAAATTGTGCACCACAAATAAGAACTAATGAATAGACCTGCGATTCCATAGAAAGACATCACGATCCCTTGTGGGAAAAAAAGAATTTGCTGAGACGGAAATACGGATATCAGATTTTTACCAAGATAACTGGAAGTTCCAACCACTAAGAATCCTAGTGAACCTAAAAAAAGGATACAGGCCCAGCAAAAATTACTTGTTTTTCGAGACCCCGTTATAAGTTCTATCCATATATGTTCTGATCGCCAGTTCATACTATACTAGATCCAGTTGCATTCGATTGGAATTGAGAGAATAACCCAAATGGATTTGACTCGATTTTTATTGCTTGATCCCGAAGTAACTTTCATCAACTAGCAGCATTCCGACGGGAACCTTTAGAAAGAATTGGTTAGATACATTGAGTTTCTATTTCAAATCTTTTTCAAAAAAGATTTGCTGATGATCATTTTGAATTTCATCATTCAATTGATTAAGCTATAATCGCATATACACGCATTAATACGTATATTATGCATCGGCATACATAACAAAACAACTCTTCCTTTTGTTTTTGGAAAGGCCACATATCCTATATCCTACCATATTAAATTAATAGAAGAGTATCTGTATGATGATCCAGTGTTGAAAGAAATTGATGAGATTTAGACAATCTTATTTCTTTGGACATAAAGAGATAAAGAAGCCATTGCGATTGCCGGAAAGACTAGGCCCACTAAAGGAACAAAAATAGAGGGAAAGTTCAAATCTATCATAGAATGGGTACCTCGATTTCCTATTTGTACCTATTCTAATTATAAATATATCTTATGATAAGTCTATCTATTAGAAAGAATATTAATTAAGAGAATCTTAATATGAAGTATTTCATAATAAAAAACGAATGTAGAACTAAATGAAGTGTACCTATTCCTCTTTCTACACGAATATGTATGATAATCCGCTTTCATAAATTGGATTCTTCTTTTCCCATCTTTATCTTCATCGTCTTTCTCTCTTTCCTTTCAAAACAAAAAAGATGTTTTGAAAGGAAAGAGAGAAAACAGTTTCTTATGAGTTCCCGACTTTAACCAATCTTATCCAACAAACAGGGATTCCTAGTGAAAAACGGGGGTTTTCGCTAAATAGAAAGAACTTCTATATTTTTATTATTTGTTATTTGAATATTTCTATTTTCTTTATTTTATTTGAGATTTCTTCTTTCTTTTTATTTCATATTTTCTTTTCATTTTTTCTATATCTTTTTTTATCTATTTTTCGTTGTTCTATATATGAATATTTCAATATGAATATGTCAAAAGGACGGAGAAAATTATTTTTATTTCCCGGATTTCTCGGAAGGAGAAAGAAATTCTTTTTTATTTTTTATCTTGTCGATAGAGGGATGCTTATTCCTAATCAGGAAGAGAGGTAAAAGAAAAAAAAGGATCCGGGGCAAAAAGTCATTATCCAAAACTTCTGACTCTTACTACACTTATAACTGATGTCCCCAAAGAAAACACCATTTTCTTAGTTTTTTATAATGAACTAAATGCTTATTCGCTACAAAGAAAAATAACTGAAGCTAGTGCTATACTTCCATTTGAAAATGAAGAATTTCATTGAGAATCTTTTTTTAATCTTGATTCAAGGGAGAGAAACCATGTAGCTGAAATAATTCATTAAGAACACCTTTTAAAGGATTACGTGGTACGATTGGGTCGAATAAGCCCTTATGGAATAAATACTCAGCCGCTTGTGAACCGTCAGGTATTGTCTTTTTCAATGTTTGTTCAATTACTCTTTTACCCGCAAAAGCAATGTAAGCATTAGGTTCAGCAATAATGATATCTCCCAACATACCAAAACTTGCTGTAACTCCGCCAGTTGTAGGAGATGTAAGGATTGATACATAGAATAACTTTTTATTTGATTGATAATCATATGAAGCAGAAGATATTTTAGCCATTTGCATCAAGCTCAAACTCCCTTCTTGCATGCGTGCTCCTCCAGAAGCACACACAATAATGACAGGTAAAGATCGATTAGTAGCATATTCGATCAAACGGGTGATTTTCTCACCTACTACGGATCCCATACTACCTCCCATAAACTGAAAATCCATAACTGCAATTGCTATGGGAATACTATTTAGTTGACCTACGCCCGTTTGAACAGCTTCAGTTAAACCCGTTTTTCTTTGGTAAAAAGAGATGCGATCTATATAAGGTTCCTCCTCTGAATGAAATTCAATGGGGTCCATAGAGACCATATCTTCATCCATAGGCTCCCAAGTGCCAGGATCAATAAAGAGTTCAATTCTATCTGAACTACTCATTTTCAAATGATATCCGCAGTGTTCACAAATATTCATTTTTGAACTAAAAAATTTTTTATAATTTAATCCATAACAATTCTCACATTGAACCCATAACTGTTTGTATTTTGTACTTATATCGAAATCATTAGATCTTTCTCTTCTATTGAAATAACTGCTACTAGTTTTGATACTAGAATTTAAACTTTCAATACTACTTGTACTTTCCGTACAAATGAAACTAGAAATGTAACTGTCGATACCACTGTAAATGTCACTCTTAAGACTGATTTCAAAACGAAGATAACTATCAATGCAACTATTAATGTGATTATTCCAATTAGATTGAGTATCATACATGGAATAATAATAGTAGTAATTACTACTATTAGATCCACTATTAAAAGAACTAGGAAAAAGAATCTCTAGTTCACTCAAAAAAGAACTAGCATTGTCAATATCAAAAATCTGATTTTCAATATCAAAATATACAGAATAAGTGTCACCATTACTATTTCTAACTAAAAAAGTATGATCAGAGATCAAACTCCAAATATTCCTGCTATCAAATAAATAATTTAGATAATGAATATTACTGAAACTATAACTGTGCCAACTAGTAATCTTTTTCTCCACATCA